AGAGCCACCTTCTTTGGGGTCAGTGAGGAGGACAGGACAATCCCCCACTCCGGCGGTTTCTTTCTTTCCAACCGGATTATACCCGGCCCGGTCCTATTTCAAACAAAAGAAGCAAAGAAGGGAAATCCTCGTAAAGGCAGCAAGGCGTGTCGCCTTCGAATTGAGTAGTGAGTCTTCTTTCTACTCTACTTTTGTAATAGAAAGTAGACTCAAGCCTCACCCCTTCATGTATGTTAATTTTCCGAATCTAGTTATATGGACTGATCTTTTTCCGTTTAAAAGAGGGTCTATTTTGATAGATAGAGATAGACAGGAACTAAGCAATAAGAACAGAATACCAAAGGCTTACTCCCTCCCATTTCTCTCTACTCTATCTATGAAGGCTATGAAGGAATTCGTTCATAGAATGCTTTTTGATTGCACAAATTTTTTTTTTAAAACAACCGTACGGGATACACCCGGCGGAGGAGATTGTACCAAAGGAGACCCGTTTTACCGATCGTTTGGTTGGGTGTGCCCTTAGTCGCCCCGCAGAAGAGAAGCCATACCCTTAGGAAGCTTACCCAACTCATCGCTTAACTCCGGAAGACAACCCCAGTAAATCTTGCATAATTTCAGAGGTAACGCAATTAAAAGCCGGCGGTTTCTTTGTGTTAAGAATGGATACTTCTTGGTCTTTGCCGGAATTCCGACTTGGGGATACCTTTGACCGATTGCCTGCCCCTTCATTATTATTAGTAAGATGGAGAAAAGCTGAAGAGGAAGAAGAACCTTTCAGAATGGGTTCCCCCCCTCAAAACTAAGAGGGGATTCTCTCAAAATCTCTGAAGCGATAGGACAAGTCATGGTGATCAATGGGGAAGACGCATTGCCCTCGAGCTCGATTAATAATGCACCTGAAGAACCACGAAAGGAGGAACATACTTCGGAATACTGAGAGTATAGGGAAATTATTTAAAGCGGACCGGAAGAAGCCCGAAGAATCAAACAAATAATGAATGAATGCAATGAAATCAATGGAGGGGCATACAGTCAAGTACCTACATTCCGATTCCCAATCATGGATGAGCCTCCCTGAACTTCCAATTGAGTACTTTAGCAGGAGGATTCTTACTCGAATTGTTAATAAGGTGGGTAAAACAGTGCGAGTCGACGAACATACAGCCAGAAAGACAAGGGGAAAATTTGCACGCATAAGCGTTGAAATTAATTTGAACAAGCCTTTGGTCCCTAAAGTTCAATTAGATTAGGGAAAAGAATTCAGAGAATTGAGTATTTATCCATTTGATTTCTTTTTAATGCGGTAAATTCGGTCACAGATCCGAGTCATGTTTACAACGGACTGAAATCAAACCGACACGAGTGCGGGGAAGGACAATAATGATGCTATGAGAACTGATACAGAGCAAGAGAAGCAAAATGTTGTAGTAAATAAACCTTCACAAAAAAATGGTCCTTGGATGATAGGTCAGAAAAGGGGACGACGCGGAGTGATAAATTGAAATCAGAGAAGGGGAATTCACGGAGGTGAGCGAGAACATGATGGCAATAAGCAATAATAAGGGCTCTCGGTTTGCAGTGTTAGAAACTGAAGAACCCGAAGGGATGGCCGATGAGCACAGGCTCGCCGGAGTGATCAGGAGGAACAATGATATAGAGCAACGGGAAGAAGGTCGTCGTCTCTTTGGGAAGAGTCCAGCTCCAAGTACGCGGTTCAAGCACAGCTAAATGCACAGAGACAACAGAGCACCCGGAATCAGCAAGCCATCCAGGGGGCCGGGGCCGTCCCCCACTTAACAACCTCAAAACCCTCCTACCCAATCGCAACCGAAAAACCCAGCGCAAGCTCCGCCCAGACCCGCTTATAACAACGCTGTGCCTCCGGCCAATTATGATCCTCAGCAGCAACAAGGTGCTCCCAAGCGACCCTGGGGACCCAATAGAGCTCACTACCCGCCATTAGCCCTACCCATTCCTACCCTATTCTCCATCCTTCTGACCTGTAAAACCCTTTCTCTGCCCAGAGATAAACCACTCCCCTGGCCTCCTGGTCTCGACTATTCAAAGTTCTGTCCATTTCACCGATACGCAGGCCGTACCATCGAAGAGTGTCATACTTTGCGTGATGTCATCTAGATGAAAATCTTATCAATTGGAACGAAGTTAAGGCATACCTTAAAGCCGCCAATGTCACTGAAGCTACTGGGGATCTATACTAATCCAATGCCACAACATCAAGGGGGACAAGTCACCACTCAGGGACCTACACCGGTACAAACTAATCCAGGACTTTCTGCCAGCGCTAACACCATCCGAGCTTGCACTGCCGCTCGAAGAGAGATGCCTGTGAGACCCTCTCAAGTTCTTTAATTCGAAGGAGGTTCTGAGAATTCAAAAGTCCGAAGTCACTTTCTTTGTCCCTAGGAATCTAAGTTCCAAAAGCAGACGAAATCACTATGGAACCGGACCTCCTCGCTGCCGCTTAATTCATTACCAGGAAGAGGCAAATTCGCTTTTTTAGTAAGCCCTATTAGCTAGTAAGGGTGGGTTGAAAAGGTAAAGAAGGAAGAATGGATCCGAACGAATGCATGGGCAGGTGAAATGAGCCCTTTTTTTTGAATCCCCTCGTCACCTACTAGTGAGCCGGAAAGCTTAGGGACGCCTCTCGTTCCTCTTCCCCCATTTGACAACCGTATCTCGTTCGGATGATTCTCTGAAACCCCCTTAACTAAGAGATAGAAAGGCGAAGGTAAGTTCGGAAAAGCCTAGCAGACGGGACTATCAACCGCTTTCTATTAAGACCTCGGCACCATCCTTACCCCCCTACGAAAGATTTAGCCCTATTTATAAGAGGAAAGCTCCCAGGTTCCACATCTTAAAGAAGTGCATGACCAGATTGGAAGCACGGAGGTTCATTCGCAATGGGACAACTCACCCAGCCATGATGCATGACAGAAGAGATCGAGCACAAAATGGAGTTTCCCTCTTGGGTGAGGCTCACGTCCGGAAAGAATCTTTTTCAAGACTTTATCTCCTATGTTGACCTTTCTCTATATTACCTTATTTTGGAATTCACTTGAAAGCCCCTTTTCTGGTAGACCTGGGCATGTTCCATGGCGCGAAGTCTCTTCTCATCTAATAGCTCTCATTTTGGGGATATATAAAAAATATGCTCTCTATCATCCACATCCAAATCTTTTTCAAGCTGGGCCCTGATGTTTCAGGGAATGGCGGAATCCGTCTCTAGCAAGTACGCAACTGGCCTTAAATTGTATCGAGCTACAGGCCCTTCTCATAAGATGTTGTAAGCTACGGGCCTTATTCGACGAAGCTTAAAGCAGACATCAAGAGCTAAGAAGGGGGCCAACAAGCCCCTTTGAAGCTAATGCCTTAGAAGCTACAGGACATAGAAGCAGGCCAACAAGTGGATTGAATCTTTTCCAGTCTAGAGACTGGCGGATTACCTTCGAAACAAAGGATTTCAAAATTCCTTCTGCTTTGGACAAGATAAGTGGACAGATGAGTTGAATAATACAGGGACTGATAAGCTAAGCGAGGTTCCCCTTTGAGATCTCCCAACCTAAAGGCTTTATTCAGAGGTGGGTCTTTCAACCGCCTACTCTTTCGATGAAGGGTGCACTACAAGAGAATAGGTACTAAAGATATGAAATGGGGGGATTTCGCCGATATGATATTGAGTCGACTATAAACTATTCATCTTGCTTGGAACCGTCGTTGTGTATGGGAAAGAGGGCTTCTACCTATGCTTGGTTGGGAAAAGGGTGAATGGTCCCAAAAGGGACGGGAAAAAGCCACTAGAAAGAACGGGGGGTCATCCACCAAGTATCAAAGGCGCTGGGTAGTCCACTTTATCCGTGACTCTGAGTACAAGATTTCCGGGATCAAGAAACTAGCAAACAAATATGCTCGGCTGGACTCTTTTCTCGTATGCCCGGAAAATTCAATTTCGGTACAACTCCGCTTGCTGCAAAGCCTTTATTTCTCGTCCAAACACTCCAGATCTGCACTTCCCTTTACTCCATAGGGCCGAAGCCTTATTAAGTTAAGAATTAAGAAGGGCTTTTTTTTATAGAGAGAGAGTCAGGGGCGATCTATATTGCTTACCACAGCTCTATTCCCGACTTGAAATCCATAACGGACTTTAAGAGAGGATGAACATTCCCGTTCTATAGGTAGCACTGCCCCTATTAGAGAAGGGTGAGGGCCCACTTCCGTACTTATGATCTGCTAGCACTGTGAATTACCTTAGACCTACGCAGCAGGAACGAGATGGAGCACCTACTCTACTGGTCGTCTGCTCTCTCGAGGTCGTCCTTATCTAGGTACAAAAAGGACATTACGGGATATCTCCAAAATTCGATGTACTTCGTGCAGGACACATCTCATGTTTGCCGAATCTAAAAACCATCGCCTTTGCATCCAAACACTTCACGGCGGCTATGATCAGATCCCAGTGTTGGTTCACTTTTGACTTTATCCTCCACCAAATCTTCTGATCTCCTGTTCTCAATGATGTTAAGCAGCTCCTGATCGCAGCAATCATGCCTTCGAAGGTACGTTTTTTTCATTCGGGGTCTTACCTTGGGGATAGACGATGGACCCGCCATTCGACATGATGCAGCATTTTGAAAGAAAATTCCATCAAATCAAAGGAGTTGACATTTCTGACATCTCTTGACACCCTTACTTTTAATAGGGGGCCTTGCCTCATGATTTTCTTGGCAAGCATTTGGCTGTTGACGTGTCCTCCGCACCCACTTGAATGAGCTTGTTCAACAATGTGTGCTCCTTATTTCGGAAGGGCGAGTGACCTTTTGTAAAGGACATCTCCCAAGATCACAAATCGTCGGGAAAGTTCCCTCCGGGCTCTCCTCTGACCACGAGTGGCGTACTCCGGTATGAACCCGTCTTGAGGTAATTGTAGAAAGAATAATACCATGGTTCCCATCGTCCTCGTAATCTTCCTCGTCTTGACTGGTGATAGTTCATCATGTTCCAACTCCCGATAGTCTTCATCCAAGAAGATAAATGAGTCCCGTTCGGCGGAAGGGCTCTCTGTGGCTCGGATGTCGATGACAAGCGACTCTGTGCTTCGGTGTACTAGCATGTGTACTAGAGCGGCTGAGTATGAATTCCATAAGGGCTGGCGAGTCAGCCAAGCGATTTGATATTCTCGGAACATGGGTGAAGGTGATCTCCCTAAAGCGCTTGATCAGGTCAATGGCAAGTTCTTGGTACGATATGAGTTGGGTCTCTTTGGTCTTCCATTCTCCTATACCTCTCTCTATAAAAAAAGCCTTTCCCCTTTTCATAATACCCACGGTAAGCATCCTGCTCTCGATCCAGAGCTACTGCTTCAACAATCAACTGAGCTTAGGAAGTCAGGTTAAGACGTCGACTTATAATTGGTCTTGCCCGAGGAGATGAAAAATAATTAGGGCTTGCTTTCTCAATTCACATCTATGAGCGATGATTCCTCTATCTCTTGCTCGCGGACTCTGGCAGCTTAGGGAAGAATGATGGCTCGCTAACAAGGCCCCTAAATGACCGCTCAGAAGGCCTACCTCTTTTTTTCCCAATCTCTCACTCGCTCGTCCCTCTCTCATGAAAGATTGTCTCTCCTCTCCCGGCGGCTTTTAGTCATGTCTATAGCCAGTTGCTAAGACGATTCCCACTCAAGCATTCTCATTCAACGGTCTATCAATGCTGCCTTATTTAGTTCAAAATTCCTTTCTTTCTACTAGTTCTTACATAAGCAATTTGCAGGAAGTAAACGAAGTCTTTCCTTCCGAAATCCACTCCTGAAGTCACGTCTTTCAGTACTGGGACTGAAGTCAAGTACTTTCGAGTTGCTCTTTGCCCAAAGCCCTCTTTCCGACTTAGAAAGACCAATTAACAATAGCTTTAGCATCTCTTGAGTTGGAAAGGTCTTTATAGAGCTAAGGGGAAGGTTTGGAACCCTAGTAGCAGAATGGAATCAGCGGGCTGACTTCCATGCTAACACGAGTAGTTTAACTCAGAATTACCTCGTAAGGGCGTTTCAAATTGTTTTTGCTTTGCTAGAAACTTTTTTAAAAGTCTTCAAATAGCCATTGCATAGTTTACGAATTATGCTTAGTAGGGACCTAAACACAGGAATGGTTCAGAGTCAGACCACGCCTTATGACGAAAGGGGGAGAAAGGACTGTCGATCTGTGATCAAAGAAAACTATACCTGAAGAATGGGATACAGATTGACCGGCACAAAAGCCATCTCTATCAATCTACGCTCATTGATGAGACGGCGACATAGAGAACTTTGTCACCCCCTTGTCACTTAAAAGTAAAGAAGAGATACAAACTTTTGAATATCAATTTGGTGGGATCGAGGATGGAATCGAATAGCGAATGCACTTGACCGACCCGCCATCTCTTTCCTTCAATAATGCCTTCGCTTCACTTCAAGACGCTATTTGCCAATAAGAAAAAAAACTACCTTTTTGAATGGAAGAAGCCGAAGGGGTGAACGAGCGCTGCGGTAACGAGCTTTCCTTCTGCCGGCCTTTATAGGAGTAGGGGAGCGTGGTGAGATAGATAGACGTCCAATCCTGCAGCAGCTAGTTGCTCGGCCTTAGTCTTGGGCTGATCTCACACTTCAATCAAGCCCTTCGTACTTCGATCCAATCAATCGATCGATCAAGAGGCTAATCTCTTTTGTTTGGGCCGGTAGCTAAAATAAAGTCCTCGCTTTCTCTTGAACAAGGGAAGGGCAGCATAGCATTAGCTTCAATTAAACAAGCTCAACCTTGATAAAGGTGGTAGGCCGAAGAACCGTTGAACGCTTCAACTTGGCCACTGAAGAAGGCGAAGGCTGGCCGAGAGACTAGGCCAACTTACTGCTTACTGCTATGCCATGGTTGAAGCTTTAGGCTCCATAGACGGAACTATGTATTAGGTATTAGGGAGGGGAGGACACCACTCAGCACCCCACGGAGCGGTGGGGTTCAATGCCTAAAAAAAAAAAAAAAAAGGGGGAAAGATGACTCTATGGCTGAGGGGAGGAGAGAAAGAACGCATGCATGGATATTATGTCTGTCGGAGGTTCGAGAATCTATGAAAGGACATCTAAAGCTAAGGTTACGAAGTAAAGGAAGTCCGAGAGAAGTGGTGATCTCATCTTGCTTGCTGGGAGAGAGGAAGCTTCCGGACCACCTTTTCCAGCCAGATAGCGAGCGATCACTCAGCAATGAACACTAACTGAAAGCGGCCGGGAATGAGTACCTATCCCTTACGGGAATCGAACCCGTGTCTTCGACATGAAAAGACGATGTCCTAACCACTGGACGAAAGGGACCAAAAAGCCATTCTTCATATACCGCTCCGTGGGCTCCGAGAATAGAAGTGGTTCGTTTTCTTTCTATACGAAATTAAAGATTTCGTTTGTGTTCATGTTGGCGATTTCAGATGTAAATTCGGCGGTTCGTCCCCCCGGGTTCCCCCACCCCCCTGAATAAGTAAGGCCCCGCTCTTTCTAATAAAAAAAAAAAAAGAGGGGCGAAGCGCCCGTTTGAAGTGGCGAAGGCCTATGCTACAGTAAGAAAAAAAGTAGGTTTCGGTTACGAAGTCACTTAGTCGAACTATAAAGAAAGGGAGGCTAAGGTTACGAAGTAGGGTCAACTGGTTAAGGAAAGCTCAGGTTATGAAAAAGTTTAGCCGTTAATTAATTAAGTAGTAGTGAGACGTCGGTACGGAGTTGCGTCAGCTGTGGATATAGACTAGGCTAAGGGGCGGACTTCATCTCTTCTATTCTCTTCACTTACACCTTACACTTCTGCTGAGTCTAACGAGGCTCAGGTGCGGAGCCTTCCACTGTCACTGTGGACCGAGACTACGCAAAGGTAGAACATCATAGAAACTTCGCTGACTTTCTCATAAACCTTGATTTCGCTACGCTCAATAAGAAGCCGGAATAGCTTAAATTGGTTCGTGTTCCGTTTCCAAAGTCAGTCGTCTTTACCCAAGTGTGAACTTCAGACGACTCTCAAGCGGTTCCATTCCTTCTTACTGTACTTCTGGGTCAACCCAACCCGAATGGGAAGAAGGGGGTCAGCCAAACAGCGGTCCACTTTGTACGTTTGCTGAGCAGACCAATCAGGCATTTTTTTTTAGAAAAAGGAAGGGAACTTCTCACCGAAGGAGGCAGTAGGAATGAAGGAGGCGGGAAGCTACCGCTTCTAGAATGGTTGCTTATCCTTCACTTTTTTTAGAGCGTATCGCTATTCAAAAAAAAGGTTTATGTAATCGGAAAAATGGTTACGGTTGCGGAAACCAGAGAAAGTCGGGAACCATCGGTTACCTTTTGAATCAAAGTAGCGACGAGCCTAGTATTACGACTACAGGGGGAGAAGCAAAGCTTCGTAGACAGCTTCGCTTCCTCGTCGCTTCTTTCTAGCGACCAGCTTCTCAAGTGGGTGGCTTGGTAAGCAAGCTACCTTCAGCATCGGTAAAATCCCTATCAATAATAGGCCGGAATGGTGGGGAAGGAAGCCCTCCCTACTTCAATGGAAAGGGGGGAAGAGCCCTTTCACAGCCGCTCCTCTACAACTACCTTTCGCCCAACATGATCACGAACGAAGACAGAGAATTGCGTAGATAGGAGGACGAAACGAACCAACCCACTTGTCCTGATCGGAACGATTGAAGAAAGAAAGAGAATGGTGTCCCCTTTCGCCCAGGGGACATCGTCGGAGAACAATATCGGGGACAGGGTGAGAACCTTCCGTTGCTTACACCCTTTAAGTGTTGGTTCTTCCGGGGATAGATCTGGTTTCAAGATCTATGAACAAGAGAGATCCCTAAATCTCCATTTGAAAAAAGAGATGAATAGATAAGGCGAAGCCAGCTGAAGGAAGGGCGCTAACGAGCAAGAAAACGGATGCGCTAACGCGCAACGGCTTTCCTTTCTCTGATAGAGGCTCGCTTCTTCAATTCAAGTTCAGCTTGCTGCTTTTCATTTTGATAGGAGTAGGTGCTTGCTGCTCGCTCGCTGTCTACTAAATGAGCCTTTACTGCCCGCCCGGCCCCTCTCTTTAATCTTAAGTAAAGTTCAGTCAAATCAATGAAGTGAACAGCCCAACCTCTTTGTTTGAAGCTTTGTTTCACTTAATTCGGAAAGAGAACAATAGACTTGCAACTATAGTATAGGAAAAAGCTTCTCTTTGATAGCGGTCATAGGGGAGTTCAGAAAGGATCTGATCGTAGATAGAGACTGAAACCTGTGCGGGGGTAGGGGCGGATGTAGCCAAGTGGATCAAGGCAGTGGATTGTGAATCCACCACGCGCGGGTTCAATCCCCGTCGTTCGCCCATCAATAAATGGACCATTTGTTACGGAGACAGAAGACAAACCTAGAAAGCTTTTTTTCTGCAAGTCATCTCGAGGCTTCAAACGCATCCAAGCAATTGGTATCCGATTGAAGCATAGAAATAGATTCGCGTCGCCTACTTGCTGAAAGCACAAATGGAATGGCCGATCATGAATTCTATGAAGTTTTTAAGACCTTCACTTTTGAGTTCATAATGAATGAAATGAACCCCCGGATGAGGAGCAAATCTCCCCTCCCTTTTACTAAACCATGGGGAGCCCCTAGTAGTTTACCGGACAAATTGAGTTGTCGTGACGAGACCTTTCTTAGTGGAAGATCGGAATTCTCTTCATCACGAGACTGATCGGATCAGACACCCGAGAGACCTCCACAATTGAGTAAGTAAGAGGACAACAAGCAAAGAGTTATGCTTTCATTTCTTTGTTGAGATTGAAATAAAGTTCTTTAAAAAGGGGGTAGGTATAATGAACGCAGGCCAAGTCAAGAAAAGGACTTCCTTACTTTTAGTCTTAATTACTAGTAGTTTGAAGCGAAACCGGTTTTTTTTGGCACTCGGTTCCTTCGTCTTAAGTCAAGTTCAGTTGACTTTTTTGATTCGGAACTCTTAGTCGAGCTGATGGCGAGATCTTTTTTTTGTTCGAGGTTCAAGAGAATGAAGAGAAGGTAACTAGCCTTTTCCAGCGAATGAGTAGGCGCTATCTAACTCAATCCGTGCTAAAAGGAAGGAATAGAAAAGCAAGCCTTGGGCATAATAGTCAGAGTAAGGGAAGGTCACTCCTGCTTTCAAGTGCTTTATCGTAAGGGTCTGTAGTAAGCAAACCCAGTAGCAGCTCTTAGTAAGACCAGTCACAGGGATATATCGCTAAAAAATGAAATCTATAAGAAAGACATTGCATTGATACTTAGATTGATAGCGAGCCGGAAGAGAAACTGAATTCAAATCTCACTTTAAGACGCCGGGGTAGTGAGCAAGTTTAGGTTTAGGGGAATGATTCTTAGGAAGCGAAGCAACCTCTTCTCTTTGCCTTCTTAGGGCGTGAAAGCATTCCATCGGGCTTCCCGCTGAAGGATGTGTTCAAGTCGCTTCTTTTCCGCTTTCATCTGAGGCCAATAAAATCGAGCGCCAAGCAACGCCATTGTTCGGTGCTGACCGGGATGTCCTGCCCAGCCCAAGGGGCAAGTCCAGATTCCTCTTTTTCACTCACCATCAACAGGAAAGTGTGGCATACTATTTCTATTATATACGATTAATGTGCAGCTAGGCTACTTATGAACTTTCTAACTTTAGCTAGCTGACTGGTTTCCTACTGGCTTTCAATCTTTGGACAGCTATCCTTGCACAAGATAGAGGAAAGAGGCTGACTACCTTTCTTCTTCCTTTGCCTTGAATCTGGGAAGTGGAGTTCCAGGTGTCGCTACTGAACGAGAGTGAGTGAAGTGAGTAAGCCCCTTTAGAGATAGGGGCGAGCCAAAGAGAAGTTGTAGCAACGAGCTACTAAGGAGTGACTGTGTTGAAGCTTCAAACGTAGAGCTCGCGACGACTTCGAGCGAACTCCACGAGTGTGCCGAAAAAGACTAAAAAGAATCTGTGATAAGTAAGCGCCTGCGTTCAGTAAATCGCAATTCTTTTTGTGTTGTGTGTCGGGCAGCGCGCGTTAAGATTCGCCGCTGTCCGGGCGAGGTATAATAAAAATGCAAAAAAAGTGAGAGTTCCCCGCCATCACCTCGCCTAGATTTGGGGGCTTCATACCCTAAGCAGAGGCAAGTTCCAGCCGAGGTAGGAGATCATCATATCTATACGAACAAAGCAGCACAGGTAGCAGTGGTTGCCTGTACGTTTCTAGGGGACTCTACTTTCCCCTTTTTCACTATCTCGCCCAGCATATCTGCCGGGAGCAAGAGCATATCCAAGTCCCATATTCAGTTGAATCAGATCTAGCAGCGCTCACTACTGAGGCGAAAGAAAGGAGCAAGATACGGCCAAAAAGCCGGAAATTCTCGCGCAGGAACAAGCGTAGGCCTGTAGCGCGCCCTTCAACCAGGAAGAAGTGCTTTTCTTGGCGAAGCGAGGAAGCACAGTTGCGCGCCTCTCCATAGCCCCTCTATACTCTAGAGGCTATTAGTACCAAGCTGGAAGCTTGCTGTGTAATTTCATAAAGAAAGGTGTGTGAACCTCAGCGAGTCCGGGTTTCATTTCAAACTAGCCTCCTGGACTGAACCTACCTTCTTAATAGGTTATAACTATCAAGAAAGTAGGAATGGCAGAGAAAGAGATGCACTTTCTTGAGTTACAGACAAGGAACTCCATTCTGTTGACTCTACCAGATAGAATATAACCCGTATTTTTTCATAGTCTAGTCAAAAGAAGAGTTTGATCCTGGCTCAGAAGGAACGCTAGCTATATGCTTAACACATGCAAGTCGAACGTTGTTTTCGGGGAGCTGGGCAGAAGGAAAAGAGGCTCCTAGGGTTTACGAGAATCGTATATAAGATCTCATCTAAAGGCAGGGGTGAGCTTTCTCACTATACAATGTAAAAAAAGGACCAACGACGATGAAGGAGGAGTAGGAGCTAGCTTTAATTGAAGTAGGGGCGGAATCGAAGCGAATAAATTATGAGTTCATGCCACGACGATCTATATGGAAGGGAAGTTTTGTTGATGCATTCCTGTTGAGAATGAAGAAGAAGAGAGATCTTCTTTTTAACAGGAAAATTGGGTCACATCTTCTTCTATTTTGACGGAATTCGTTGATTGCTCCGTACGAATTTACAATGGAAAAACTCCTGTTCGTTGTAAGATCACTGAAGGAGGTCATAAATTTGGAGAGTTTGCTTCTACACGGAAACGAAGATCTTCGAGAACTAATATTGGACCGGGAATAAAAAAGGGAAAAAAGTAAAGTCTAAGCGCATATGGCACGAAAAGGAAATCCGATTTCGGTAAGACTTGATCTGAATCGTAGTTCAGATTCAAGTCGGTTCAGTGAGGGCGACCGCGAAAGTCACCGAAGGCTTTGTGTGAATAATGTAATGTTTCTATTGTCTTCCAAGAATTCGACCCGTACTGAATTGCTTAGATTCCTGTATTCCTTCCTCATCATTTTAACCTTGGTTCTTCTGTGCTATTCTATTTGTATGATACTGGGTTCGATTTCTTTTTTTGATACCTTCGTTTATAAAATCGCTTTCTCTCTAGGGGGTCGAGCTATCGCCGTTGTTTTATGTAAGGTAGGCTGCTCCGGCAGTCTGGCCTTAGCCATTGGCTATGCGATCAAAAGCCTTCTTCTGATCGAAGCCAATATGATAAATCCGTCGGGTGGGGAAATCATCCCTTCCAATTCAGGTTCCGGCGGACCGTCACACTCTAACTCCTGGACGGAGGATTCATTCGGTATCAGAGTGTTGATGGAGCCTTTTTCCGAAACTGAAATGGAGGGCACGTCGGCTCGTTCTTCGGTGGCGCGCGATGAAGCGGGACCGTCCCGGGATGAAGCGAGACCGGAGTATGTGGTCCAAAATCGGAGCTTGGAGTCGTCAATGCAAAATCGCGTTGTACGCCTCGAGCAGGACGATAGCCCTTATCTGCTCGGTAAGGCAAAGGGGACGTACTGGTCGGACATAAGACTCCAGCTGGAGCATGCTCCCTCTCAGAAGGAATATAACCGGTTACTGGAGTTTGAAAACAGAGACCTCCAGATCCGGGAACTCCGGCAAGAGTGTTTAAGACTTTTTGAGGGAGTCTTGAAACTCCATCCTACCTTGGCCGACCAGGCCCCATACACCCCCCAAGAGGCTTTTAACGACTTCTTGGACCGGCGTCGCGGCCAACTGGACCAACGCTTCCATTTTGTCAAGCACGATAGAGACGGAAAAGAACTTGAGTCTCTGGATATAGTGAGACAGGAGCTCAAACAAGATGGCCCCGCCTATGTCCTCTCAATCTTTCGTTTTTAGGTCTCAATCGGCGGTGGTGTTTAATGCTGTTTAGGTGGTTCGTTCGTTTGTGCCCCTAGGTTTTTTAGTGTTAGAGGTACATTAGAACCAGAGCTTAGAGCTCGCAACAAGGTAGCCACAGGTTCTGGCTGGATTGAATCATTGGGAAGGAATTGCTTCAAGTAAAGTAAATGAGTTAGGAAACCGAGTGCCATCCGAGAGTCTGATTAGTCTTCGTGGTAGCGCTTCTTTTCTTTGCTATTGAATCTGCTATTGAAGGAGTAAGCAGCGCCCTTAGCATGCTTTTGCCCAGGAGTGGGTGCTGACATCCTTTAGCCTTATCCGCTCTTGGTGGTTTAGTTAGGGCAGTTTCTTACTTAGAGGTTTACTTTATTCTTGACTGCTTTCCTGCTATAAAAGTGGATTACCCTTGGTAACCTTTGAAATGCTTTAACTGCAAAGAATTGGGGCATTCAACTGTCAAGTGCCCGAATCATACCCAAACCCTTACTCAACCTCTGAACTAGAAGAAGGAAAGAAAGCGGGACTGGGTCCCTAAAAAGACTGATAATGCTAATGACTGGAAAGTTGTGCAGAGACCTTCAGGTATGAAGCAGAGAGCTGATATGATATCAAAATGCCAGTCAAATTGTTGGGTCAGCAAAATCTGCAGCAAATAGATTGAAAATGCTTTCTAATGAAGACCTATCTGTAGATGATGTCATTCTTCCCAAAGAATCAAATGCAGTGCTATGCCAAGAAAATATAGATAAGGTGGAACAGATGCATCACCATTCTTATGAAAATGAAGGAAAGCAGCAGACTATTCAGGAATCTCCTAGCTTTGCTGCTATAGTCAAGGGTAGTGAAAGTGGAGCAAGAGAGGAAGATGAATGTGCAGCTAGGCTACTTCTGAACTTTCTAACTTGAGCTAGCTGACTGGTTTCCTACTTTCTTTCAACCCTTGGACTGCTATCCTTGGCATGCGTGCTACTAGCCCGCCTAGTGAACTCCTACTGTCCTGCTACCAAGCATTCTCTCTTTACTCGCCTAAGGGTGCACTAAGAAAGATTGCTACAACGACAAAAGGAAAGAAAATATACACCCATAAATCGTAGACCGGAACTGCCCTCGCCTACCAGCACTGAAATCCTTGCCTTACGAAAAGCATTTCTAAAGTTTCAGTTTTGACTGGTAGTAGTACAAACCTATCTATTGATTAAGGTAAGGAAGGCGGGTTCACATCGCTATCTAAGCGCAGACGTGACTAAGCGGCAGCTGGTCTAGGTGTTCGAAGCATCAACAGGTAAAGGGAGTAGTTCATCGGAAACCATTCCTCTCTAAAGTCAAGGAAAGCGAAGCTAACCGCTTTTAGGCTGCTTTCGAAACATTCTTCATCGACAGGGAGCAAGCTCAGTCATTACAACTTGGGCAAAGCCGATTGCTTTCTTCCGGAGAATCTATGGCAACGTGAGAAGCTAAGTTTCTAATTTGATCACAAAAAATAGGTAGCTCAAAGCGCCAACCCTTCCTCTTAGACACTACTACTGATCAGCATGACTTTCTTTCTTGAGTAAGGTACGGAAACGTCCTCTTATCACAGCTTGAACGGGATTCATTGTTGGGAAGAAGACGAAGTCGATTCAATCCAACTCCAACCGACCGGCTGGAGAGAGATTTAGTCATGAAAGAAATAAGAAAGAGATTATTCCCTAAGAGCTTGTCCAGTACCTTTTTGTTTAGAGTCTTAGCTGGGAACATTCTATTCCGAAAGTCAATGCCACAGCTTCTTTTCAAGCATCAACATCAAAGTGCTCCAATGCCCTTACTTGAATCTAATCGGGAGGTCGATGTCCAGGGAATTGATAGAGTCAGACCTGAGAATGTAGTAACTAAGAAGGAGGGCTTTGAATTGAAGATGGAAAGCCCCTATTGAGTAAGATTGCTCGCTAGTTGCCATCAGTTCAATCCTTCAATCCAACCATCGGACAGAAGTCAGCTAGTGCACTTCGAGAGCGCAAAGACAGAATTGCCGTAAGGGACAGAACTTCGGTAGTGCACTTCGACAGCTAAGCTTAAGTTTAGGGATTCCGCTAGTTCGTATGCCTATATAGTCAGTTAGTTGCCCTCATTGCCATCAGTTCAATCACTGAAATCAGTTCAATCTAGAAATCAGTCTCATTTCACCGAATCCACTTTATCCATTTCAATCTCTGTCATCGAAGGAAAAAGGGCTAGCATCATTTCGGAGATACCACTTTTGAAATGAAAGATCAACTCTTCGAAGGGAAAAGCTCAAGTGTGAAATTACAGCGCATCGACTATGTCTCTCATCGGTTCTCCAGCATGCGAGTTCATTCAGTATCGAAGTCAGCTAGCCTTCATTCAATCAAGGCAAGTTCAATGGGATCTCCCTTGTCTCTCAGTCTCAGTTGCAATACTTGTACATGAAAGGCAGTGAAATACCATTAAATAGAAAGAGGATTGAATATCTCACTTCAATACCGATCTATCGAACTGTATACCTTCAATATCGAACTTCTCCGAGCAGTTCTAATGCCATACCGATGGAATTCCTATCCAGTAGTAAACTTCGACAGCAAGGACCGTTTCACTTGTCTAGATGGCCACATCTAAACTTGTACTTATATGCAATACCGAAATAAGTCGGGTAGTGCCCGCGATGGACTTGCCTTTCCGGCTAAGTACTTGACTTCAAAGACAGCTAGCTAGTTTCATTCAATAAAGAGGATTTCTACCAAAAGAACAGGCTTTCTACCCCTTCTAGCGAGTTATTACCATCTGGGTGTTCTAGCGACTGACTTGCCCGCATCTCCTGCCTTAAAGCTTTCACTGCTCTAACTAGGGGAGACCGCTGAAAGAAGTCAACTAGAAGGCAAAATCCACCTAGTCAAAATGGCAGTTACGGACTAATGTACTTGAGCCTATTTTATCGATCGATAAATGGCATTCTTTTATGCGCTTTCTCGCTAACAAGCCAAGCAGTCCCTAGCGGGCTATCCGTCATTAACTCGAAGAAGTGCAACAAGACCAGTATCGAACTGGGATTGACTCTCTTTCAATCTTCGGAAGTTACTTTGTATCCCTTTCTAATGCAATATCTTCAATCAGATCTGTACGAGTGACAGGAAGAAGTCAGCTAGTTGCCATCCGCTCTGTCCCGGTCAATGATTGAGTCCGAACTCACCTAAAACGGCGTAGAAGGGCAAATCCACCTAGTCAAAACTCTTGTTTAGGAGACCATGAATTCAAGCTTCCTCGCCTTCACCCTATGAGTTCAGGGTGCTTTCCTGGCTCGCCTTCACTCATATCATAGGGTTGTGTTCAGTACGATCTTGATTCTTCGTAAGATCCTGAGAACTGAAATGCCTAAAGACGGTGCTCAAGTCAGAAATGCTATCTTCTAGGGCAGGAATTCTTATATGCTAATTGCCCTCTCATTTTGTCAATAAGCGAGAGCTTGGGAGATTGCTCTTAGCCTGTTGCTTGCTTGCCTCTGACTTGACTTCCTCGTACTCCTTCTCCTAGAAAAGCGACTTCTTTCATTCCTCTCCCGGTCGAGTTATTTCATTCCTCTCCAGCTAGGTCTTTGCCGACTCTTAGCTTTCCAGGCGGGTTGGTGTTCAACCTTCATTCAATAGGGCTATCTATCCGAAAGGTCTTAATAAAAGAATCCCTGTAATAGAAGTTCATTCCTTAAATACCTTCCTAATCAGTAATTTGATGGTCTTCCGTAAAGACTTGAATGCTTCCTTGTGTAAGTAAGGTATTCCATAGCTTTAAGGGAGAATGGAGCAAGAGCAAGCGATCAGTTCATTAAGGTCATAATAGTATTTATATAAATAGAAAAAAAGTGATTTCAGACGAAAAAGTCTTTTTTTTTTTTTTTTAACATAAGCATTGAACACTTTAGACTAGGTTTTGGCCCATACATGCAAACACAACAAAGAAAACCAAACAAAGAAAAAGAAGACCATACATTAAAACACACTACTTTGCGTTTACAGACACTTATTTCAATCTTCTAGAAAGAGTCGGCGGACTCTTCTATTCTAGTCTCCCCCGGCACCGAGGGTGGCGGCCCGAACAATTAAGTCTTTTTCTTCCTCGAGGAGGGCCCTCTTTTGGTTTTCGAGACTTCGAATTCGGTCCCGTAAAAAT